GGAGGAATAAGAATAAGTTGGCGGGTGGGTGGGAATAATAAGTAAGTTGCGAGTACTTGGTTGTATGGTTAAGGAACGAATAAACTAGGTTATATACATTGCGGGTTGAACCGGTTTCAGCTCCGCCTTCACTCCTGGCTCACAATGGGAATCTGCCCAATGTTCGTTTGGCAGCTCAGCTCTATACTTGAATGCTTCACTAGCGTCATCTATTTCCGAACAGGTGCAGGCGCTTCATTCACATCTGGATTCGTATAACGCTTTCGGATCTGGAGGGACATGAATGGATGCTGGAACGGGTCCCGAGTCAACTGCATGCGCTACTACTGCCTCCCTAGCAGTCACCTCTGCCCCCTCCATTTCTAGTGCAATATCTGACGGTAGCAAATCCCGCGGATCGAAAGCCATCACCTTCTCGTCCGGAATCCCTTCGTCCCGTCTTAGCTTCCATATACATTACCATTTCATCTACCAGTTATCCGAGCAGATTCGATCACAGTCCCATAAGCAGTAGGGACCACGAGAGAGCTTATTTCGTGCTCGAGATCCAGATGGTCCCCCATTTCTTCTTCTTTGCGACTAACGGCCTACCGGGTGCAATAGATCCAATTGATGGCGGCACAAAAGAACTCCTGAATTCACCCAGCCCTTCTCACTTCTGGTTCATCAAGATAGGCTGGATAGCGGCACATCTCCATTTCTTCCATTCGCTACCCAGCAAACGAAGGCTGAGAGCCATCTGGCTCGAAAGCCGGAGTGCGCTAGCGCGCACTGGAGTTTTCGGAGCTGCTTGCTTTCTTTGTTTGAGGAGCTGGTTCTTGATCATTACCATTCGCCCATCTAATCATGTTAAGAGAACCCTTTTTGATATGATGACTTGAAAAGAATCAATAGTTTGGACAAAACTATGGCCATGCAGGAGAGTTTCTGCTTCTGCAAAGGTTGAATCTTTGATCCCTAGAGGAGACCAGTTCAATTCCACATAACAGCACCATTGCCATCTCTTATGACCCCACCATAATCCGAATTCCCAGAGTTGCCTTTCCTACTCCTTCAAAGTTCATCTTGATGTGATTTGAAGAGGAAATTGCCACAAGATTGATATAGATATGTTTGAATTTTCATAAAAAAAAGTAAGTCTTGCAATAAGACCTCGTCATGTTCATCCTTACTAACATCCATACAAAAAAGATTTTATTTTTTTTGGTCTGGATTTTTTCAATCACCTTAACGAAGGAGGTGGACTTCAACCAAGCCAGCCCTTCTTATGAAGTGGCTATGGAGATTTCAAAAGGAAAAGAAAAGGCCATGGTGCTCATATTTGGCTGCTAAGTACCTCTCAAATGGCAAAAATGGATTGACCAACCCACCCCTTAAATATCCTGCATCTGGAAAGGTCTTATTTGGTACAGAGAGACTTTCAGGCAGAACTTGGGCTAGACTTTGGTTGGGCAATGGTAAGCTGATTCGCTTCTGGGATGATGTTTGGCCGTGCCACTCTCCTCAGAGATGCATGCCATAATTTATATCAATTCACAAGGTTCTCATGACCTCAAAGTGATAGACTACATTCAATATGAAGGAGAAAAAATGCTTTCTCTCCCTATTCAACTGCCCATCCAAGAGCATTTGGCTTCAGAAGACTTTTTTTGTTTTTTTTTTTACTGCATAAATCTTATCTTCAGCCCATAAAACTGAGGAGAATCTCATTTGGCAGCTCAATCCTCACGGTAATAATTATGCGAATTCTGCCTAAAAATCTCTTCAGGTGATCAAGAGGGCCCCCTTTTTCAGTAGATGAGATTAGGATGAAAGGTATTATCTCAACGCTTCTTTTCTCTGGCTTGCTATTCAAAATCCAATTTTGGCCCGCAGTAATGTAATCGGGATTTCATCTCCTAAATTCTTTTTTTCTATGAAAGCAAGAGATGGAAAGTGTTGTTCTAAATTCTGCCTTCTTCCATGAGATCTAGAAGCACTTCTGCAACCTTCTCTCTGTCCATTTTTTTCCCTTTCACCTTTTTTTTTTTGAAGCTGAGAATGCCTTAGAAGTTGTCGCTCGATCGAAAGGATATAACACATAGGAAACCTTAGCTTCGCTGACTTTCTGAGGTATAACCTTCGCCACGACATTAGTGGCTTAGCTTCCCGCAGGAACGAGCGGATAGCGAAATGTTGGCTCTGCGATCGACATGTGGACTTACGGACCGGACCAGTGCCTTTCTGTGCTTGAAGGGCACAGGGGCAGACCCCAACCTCTTGATTTCGGTCATGTGCCTTGGTCCCCGAACCTTCCCTAGGATGTTGGGAGGAAGAGGTTGGCTTTGCCAACGCAGTCCGCGCGGTACGGAAGATTGGTCCGCTCCGCAAAGCGGAGCTTTTCGGTTCGCTCCCCCTATGTGGTCGGCCTTCTTACCAGTCTTCCTCCTTTCTCTTGATGGAATATAACAATGCCCGAGCTCCAGCTTTGCTTGCGTTCTTCACCGGCGCTCGCCGGATG